TCAAAAGTTGTGAAAAATGCTTTTTTTTTTCTCGAGATCTTTTTTTTTACCCATATTCCTGATTAGTAATCATCACGTCTCTATCAACAAGATAAAAGAGCAAATTTTTCCTTTCGCGAAATTAGGCAAGGCAAATAAAACGAATTTCATATTCCCTTCTTACGTATGTATATAATATAATTCAAATATAGATATAGAGTCTTGCATCTTTCTATATCTCCCGAGAATCCCCATTTTTTCTAATAATCCCTGTTGGATCGGATTCTAACGAATCTTTCGGAAATTTGTAAGAAACTCTTTCTTTTAAATTATAAGACAAGAAGAAGAATAATAAATGGATTATCATACATATATTTCATGTAGAAAAATGAAATGAATAAGTCCATTTATTTAGTTCTACATTCCTTGCACTTATTATATACTCAATTATTATATATACTCACTTATAGTATAATTATATACGAATTCTAATTAATTAGTAATTATATACTTACTAATTATAATTATTATAAGATATCTTTATAACAATATAAATATAAGAATAACAAAATCGAGGTACCCATTCTATGATAAATCTCGACTTACCCTCTGTTTTGGTGCCTTTAGTAGGCCTAGTAGTTCCGGCAATGGCAATGGCTTCTTTATCTCTTCCTATTCAAAAAAACAAGATTTTTTAGATCCAATGGGACCATCCATTTTTTTTTTCAAGACTTAGACTTGAATCATAACACAGATATCTATTTAGTGGAATAGGGTATAAGGGGTGGTTTCCTCCGAACATAAATGAAAGAGCTTTTATGCATGCGGAAACATGATATATGGGTAAATGAATTATAGCTATTTTCAAATAGATCAAGATCGGCGGATGTCTGAAATGGAAAGTCAATGTATCTAAATGTGTGTAGATATCTATAGGGGATCATATGAAGGGGATGTTATTATTTTAGATCTAACCAATTCGATGAATTACTCCTAAAGGTTCACATCAGAATAGTGCTAGTTGATGAGAGTTACTTCGGAAACACAAAGAGTAAAGTCAAATTCATTTGGGTTATTCTCTCAATTCCAATAAAATGCAACTGGATCTAGTATGAGTTGGCGATCAGAACAGATATGGATAGAACTTATAACGGGGTCTCGAAAAACAAGTAATTTTTGCTGGGCCTTTATCCTTTTTTTAGGTTCATTAGGATTCTTATTGGTTGGAACTTCGAGTTATCTTGGTAGGAATTTGATATCTTTATTTCCGTCTCAGCAAATCATTTTTTTTCCACAAGGGATCGTGATGTCTTTCTATGGGATCGCAGGTCTCTTTATTAGCTCCTATTTGTGGTGCACAATTGCGTGGAATGTAGGTAGTGGTTATGATCGATTCGATAGAAAAGAAGGAATAGTGTGTATTTTTCGTTGGGGATTTCCTGGAAAAAATCGTCGCATCTTCCTTCGATTCCTTATGAAAGATATTCAGTCCATCAGAATAGAAGTTAAAGAGGGTATTTATGCCCGTCGTGTCCTTTATATGGAAATCGGAGGCCAGGGGGCTATTCCCTTGACTCGTACTGATGAGAATTTGACTCCACGAGAAATTGAACAAAAAGCTGCCGAATTGGCCTATTTCTTGCGTGTACCAATTGAAGTATTTTGAAATGAACTGAAGAATAAATGCTTTCTCATCAGGAGGGAAAATCCTCTTTTTCTATAGCATAACTTAACTGAAGTTTCTTCAGAACGCTCATTCGAGCCAAAGTCGACGTATATGGAACAGCCATAAAACGAAACTGTTTTTGTCCGCAAAAATGGTCTTTTGTGTGTATTATGGAAATCCACTCAACTCAATTCAGTAACAAAACAAGTAACAAATAGAAATAATGGATTCATCTCATATATCAAAACATTTCGGAATAAAGAAAAAAATTTCTCTTTTTCTTTTAGGTCCAATATTTTGAATTGATACATTAGATACAGATAGATCATATCTTGTAAATTATCTCTCTTTTCTTTTGTCAATCGACGTTTCTTTTTATTCTTTCTTTTGGGTTCCTTAATGATCAAACGATTGGATTTCTTATAACAATAACTATCCAATTTCTCTCTTGTTTTGCCACTCATTTTTGATCACAGTATTCTTCAGAAATTGATCTCAATTATTCCGGGACTATGAGTAGCCAGCGACATTTTTTCGAAATATTGAATATTTTAATAGAAAGGGAGTTCTTTCGTCTCGAAATACGAATAATATTCATTACTTGAAACGGTTCTTTCGGGCATTCATTGAAAGGAGGCAATTGCTTCAAATTTGACCAATTGAGATATCTGGAAACAAAACAACATTTTTGATTATTTCTTCATTTGAATTCGAAGTGGACTCTTATTCTATTTCTGTATTCTTTCTAGATTCAAGGACTACCCACTGAATCACAAATAAAAAACAGGGAATAGATTCATAGGCTCGATACCTTGTAATAGAACTCATGCTTGATAGAAATATTAGATCACATAG